AGTTCATATCATTCATACATAGTGTTTTGATCTAAGATTTCAATTCTTCCATGTTTCAGCAGTAGCATATTGTTCCATGGAGCTAAGGCCCAAAATCCAAATATGGAATAAACAAGTGTTTCCACGACTCTACCGCCCGGCCACACTTAATACCTTTTTCATGGCCACATATTAAGGAATGGGGAATCTTTCTCCTGTTACATGAATCAAATGATTCATTTCATCCGAGAAAAGCCATCTCTTTCTCAACAATGTTTTTGCCATTTGATCCAATAGCGTTCCGTTAGATAGAAAGAGATTTGATAAATACTGATAACTCTCGGATAGAGTATTCGAACGGAAAGACCCATTAGATAATGAACTATTGCTTCTAAGCCATCTCTGGCGATGAATCAACACTGCGATTTCTTGCGTATTCTTGATGCACCAGCGTTTATATAGAGATGTAGGAAGATTTGTTTGGGAAATAATAAGCCCCTTTGGCATCTCTTCATCTGCAAAGAATTCTCGACGTGAAAAGACAGAGACAAAGGGCTGATCTTTGAATAGGAAAAAGAATGGATCCGCGGGGTCCCAAATGCATTGACTTATTCGAAAAAAGCCTTGTTCTTTGGAAGATCTATCTCGTGTCTGATACTGTATGGTTCCACTCTGCAAGAACTCCGAATCATTCTCTTGAAGCTCACCCTCTTTATGATAAATGATCTGCTTGCCCCGAAATGCCCCGGCCCAATAGGGAAATCCCAATTCAGTGGGCCTTTCGATACAATCAAATAGATTGCCACAAGGGCGCCATATTCTAGGGGCCCAAACTATGTCCTCTATCTGTTGCGGGTCTAGAGCTCCTTCTCCTTTCCATTCTTCAAACTCCAATTTGTATTTTTCATATATAAATCCCTGATTAACGATAGAACAAGATCCATTTTGGATTATATCTAACGGATTCCTTGGTTCGGACCGAAGAAGTAATGTCACTCGATTATTAGCAAACTGACTGCAATCTTTTTCTGCCCGTGAGGATCCCACCAGAGCGCCTTCTACTTCTAATTCTAATAGGCCATGAACTAGATCCGAATCATTCTCAACAAATTCATAAGAAGTGGCCCCCTTTTTTGCATCGGGTCCGGGCGAAGACCAAAGATCTTGAGCGACCGATCCGGCAGAACAACTCAAAAGATAAAGAAGTATCGTTAATTTATTCATGCTCGTTCCAAGTTCGAAGTACCATTTGTACAAATAAGAATCCCCTTCTTTACGTGGCTTCTTCTTCATATAGATAGATATAGGATCTATGGGGCAATTACTTATAAGTAAATTTTGTGCAACAGCCCTTCCTATCTGATAGAAAAAGGTCCCATGATTCTGAACCGATCTTATCTGGGATCGCAAATGCCAAGTTTGTCTATGAAGAGCTGATCTAATTGTATTAGTTTCTATAATTGATTTCTTCTGTGTAATACTAATTGATAGGGCCTCATTAATAAGTGCTACAAGATCTCGTGCATTGGAACCCATGGTTATGGGCTCGAATCCGTTAGTATGGACCATTTTCTTTTCCAAGCGGAATCCCCTAGTATATGAAAGAATGCAAAAGTGCTTTCGTTGTTGTGGAATAAGAAGCTTTCGTATCTTAATGCATGTATTTAATTTATTCGGAGCTATTAGAGCGGGATCCACTTTTTGGGGAATATGAGTCGAAGCAATAACAAGAATATTTCTAGTGGAATATCTTTCACAATCCCTGGAGAGATGGTTCTCTAATAGGCCGAGGGATAAGTAATTCGACTCATTCACATACAGATCATGAATGTTTGGAATCCATATTATGCAGGGAGACATTGCTTTTGCTAATTCGAATTGAAGGGTGATATCAAATCGGTCTATGTCTATTTTCGTCGTCATATACGTAGTTAGAATATTCGTCATAGTTAGCAGCTCCTTATCAAGGGCATCATCAATATTGTCACTATCATCCATACTGTCACTATCATCAATATCCATATTGTCACTATCATCAATATCGATATCGTCACTATCATCAATATCGATATCGTCACTAAAATAACCCTTAGGCTTGTCATCCAGGAACTTGTTCGGAAATACCGTAATGAAAGGAAGATAGGAGTTTGTAGCTAGGTATTTAACCAAATAGGAGCGTCCAGTTCCTATAGAACCTATCACTAAAATACCCCTTGAAGGGGATAGGGCTAAGCGGAGCGAAAAGGGTTTTCCATGGGATGGCAAATGCAACCTATTAGCCCCACACGAGGTTTGTGAATATGTGATTGTCTGATAATGAGCAAGGAATATCCGTCTTTCCACTAAACAGGATCTATTGAACTCATAATTCATTAGATACTTTTTATGAATGTCAACTAAGTATCGTAAATAAATGGATCCCGGTTGTTCAATCATTTGATAACTAGAGTCATTCTTTGATAAATGATCCTTATGAGTCAGACTCAATAGAATTTGATCCATCTTTTTTTCTGTCGTTAAGGTGGAGAACTGAACCAAGAATTCCCTTTCTTCATCATCAATTGAATCACTATTCACGACCCAGGATTCTATTTTATCATCAATCCAATCACGGTTCACTTTTTTTCTTTTTCTTATCAATGAATAGATCTCCTTACTTGTACGACTTAGATGTCTCGTATTTATCGAAAAGGTGATTCGATTGATGGGATTTGGTATGATACTTATGAGATCGATGAGATTGATATTCCAATATTTATTCTTAGAACGTATTGATTTGATCCCATAAGCGGGATCACCCCCCAGTAGCATGTTGCCACCAAAAGCAGAAGCCCGTATTTCTTCTGTAAAATCCCCTAATTGTTCCAGAGCAACTAGAAAGAGATTCTTTAACCAGAAAGAATTCAGTTCAGATATAGGATACCTATCCAGAAGTTTTCGCAACTCCATCATGTATGATGGAATCATAAAAGATTTGATCTTTTCTAACTCTGTCTGTAACTCACTAGCGGCTCGGGAAACACAGAAAAGATGTATACGAACGAGATATCCAGCAACAAGAAGAAGGAAAAGGATTGAATAGAGGAACTCCAGAGTATTTGTTGATCTCAGATGTGTCCATATCAATGGAACGGATGACTCATAATTTCGATGAAGCATTTCTTCGGACAGAAGAAGATTCTGTAAACACTTCCTCGAAATCTCACTTATCAGAGTCCATTGTGGAAGAATCAACCCCCATTTTTTCTGAAGAATGGACCATGATATAGCTGATTCATGCATAATATCATTCAAAATGGATACAAATTTTTGACTGATACTTAGTATCGGCAATGGATCTGAAAAAATATCTAAAAGGGTCCAATTTAGATATTTGAACCCTGTCGAAGTAAAGAACCATGGCATATATGTTTGTAACAGATTCCATCTTATTGAGAGATTTGAAAAAGCACTATCTCGTTGAAAGGTTCTATACATCTGGCCTTTATCAACGCATTTCTTTAGACAAAGACCCCCTTTTTTCCTCTTTCCGGATGGTAAATAGTTCTCAGGACATGGAGTGTGAATCAAACCCATGTTTGAATTGAAACTGAGATACTGATGCAAGTTCTTCCCTTCTGAATCAAATAGATTCATATCTGAAATAGACTGCAAATACGTTCTTTCAATTGCAAAATGGGTTATTTGTTCCTCTGTTAGAGGTGTTGCAGAAATGTCTGCGATCGAGTAAATAGCTCTACGCACGGATGGATCGGATCGAATTGGAAAATGGAAAGATTTGTACAAGTTATACCTTTCGTCAGCACTTTGTGGAAAATCGTTAGGTATGAATATGCCAGATACTTGTGGATCGATTGGAGAAAGAGTCTCTCTCTCCAAAAAAATATGTTTTTTTTTACCGACGCACAAAGAAAATATTTTGTTGCGAATGAACAAGATATTGAGGAATTGCCCATATGTAAGATCATAATTATTGATATGGTTCTTTTCCACATAAAAGGGGAATCTTTTGTTACAATAGACCCAGAAGTGATGTGGATCATTCAAAAATCGAAGTCGATTTGCTTTATAAAAAGAAGATATCAATGAACTTCTATGAAATGGTTTCACGGTATTCAGCCAATTGTTTCGATCGTGGGATATCATCGAGAAATAGGAATCCGTGTTATTAAAAGATTTCCTGCGATTATTTCTAGTATGGAATGAGTCGATCATCCACTTTGGTATCTTTTTGAACAAAAATGGGAATATTGTTCCTCCATTGATCAAGAATTTCGGTCTTTGGGAAGTATCATGATCATCCAATAAGAATAAGAAAGGGTTCAATTTATTCAAATGAACGATTTGAACACCTATTGATTCTAACAACTGATTGCAGAGTTGTTCATTCGGACCTTTCAATTCATAGATGTGGATCTCGGACCTATGAATGGGGATATTCCCGATACTCACAAAGAAAAAAGAAAGTGACTTGGACAAAAAGAGAAGTGCCTTGCACAAAAAGAGAAGTGCCTTGCACAAAAAGAAACGCAGTGACTTAAACAAATCTTGTTTGTCGATACCCTCGGACCAATCAATCGAATATTGATTAATACGTAATCGATCGAACACTACGAGAAAATGGTTCTTCTGTTTAGAACCAAGATGATTCAGAGTATCATTTACTATTGCATCCCTTTGAATTCCATATTCGAAGTTGCGATCGGATCCATTCATGAAAAAGAATCGATTCGATACATTTCTTATGTACCCATAGATTCTATATTGGATTTGAATCAGATCTCGGATCAATCTATATTTATTGACTGCCTCCATTATGTTGTTGCTAGCAAATACCGCTGTTTTTAATTTTGTATCTTCCAAAGCATTCCCGCAGTAGATCTGGACCGATTTTTTTCCGGATTTTTTTCTGATCCTTCGATAAAGGGATCCATTCTCCTCATAAAAAAGAAGGGGTAGAACCAATAAAGATTTCTTTTTCGATTCATCTCTGGAGTTGAGTACCTCATTCAAGAATCTTTTTTGATCCAATCTGTAGGAATCAATAGAAAAGGCAAATCCCCTATGATCCACCAGATCCGGCTCGGTTATTGATAAAGTGAATAGATCCGCCATTTCTTGAAATCCCTCTTCTGATTCAAAATCGTGGTCTAACGTGTATCCCCCTTTGTGCCAGTCATGGAATAGATGCAATAAATCCAAAAATGGATTTTTGTTCAAGAATGCAATCTTATTCGAACTGCCCATATCTGGTTCATGCTTCGGAAACATATCACATCCCGGATCTGATGCAATAGGATGCATTGAGACGGTATTTTGTAAATACGTAATTATCTTGAATATATCAACCATTTCTTTCTTTTGCGATCGCCTGAAAGGGACAAAAGAAACATCTTGGTTTTTCTTCCAAAATTTCGGATCTCTAGCGGGCTTCTCAGTAGGATTCGAACTTATATGAATATGAAGTTCTGACCATCTGTCAGAGAAAAAAGAACGAATTGATCCCGTAGGATTCTCCAAAAATGCTTCAATTTCTTCCAGAAACAGATGATTATTCATCTCCTTATCCTTATCACGTTCCGTGAATAGTTGGGGCATTGAGGAAGATCCAAAAAGGCATTTCGGGAATCGATCCGATTCTATCCCTGTTCGTTCCGTTTGAAGAAAGGAGGGATCCCAAAGAATGGATCTTGCTTTTAATTGCGGAATCCCTGTTTGATCGATCAAGATCAATGTGTGATATTCTGAATCCTCATTTCTAATGGAATCGAAATGCTCCCTGGATTGATCAGAGGATCCTTTCCATTGGCTAGAATCCGTTACTTGAACCAAAATAGATCTTGTGGAATCATATTGAATATTTGACAATACATTCTGTACCTTGCTAAAAAACCGATCCTTGTTTACCAACCCCACATTGTCTAACCAAATAAAATTCTCTCTCGATACCTTCCTCAAAAAATAGGATTCGTGCGGATTCTTTCCCCAACTAATGAAGAGATCTTGGCGGAATTGCCACATATGAAATTGAGCACAATTTTGCAGAGAAATACCCCACTTGTTTCCCGAGAAGAGATGGGAACCATGCTCAATATCATTTGATTGAATAGTTTCCTCAGCTCCTTGTTGTTTGAAGAAACCCTCCCCTTCAATTGGTCTTTTTTCACGAAAAGCAGACATGAGATAACAAATCCAGTCTTTCCCTAAGATTTCGAATAGCTGTCCCGAATTCAAGTTAATTACGTTGCGCTTCTTCCTCGGAGAAAGACGATCACACAATTCCCAATTATGGTTCTTGCGGATCGGATCACCCGTATAGGATAAAAAAAGAAACTCCGGATATTTGCTATCTTTCTCTTTGAATGAGATCTCAATTCCAGCTATGGTTTCATTAGGTATCTTACAACTAAAAGACCCCCTTTTTCCGATCCGGTTCCTCCACCACCGCGAACCCCGGTTCGATTCAGGCATGATACACTTTTTATTTCTATTTATTGGGGGAACCCAAGGACTCTCTTGCGGATCCACGAAACAACTCCCCGAAATCCTTTTCCTTTTTGGAAGATACAGGAGCGAAACAATCACCCTATTGATATTGGAAGACCAAAAAGATTCTTCCAATGTTGCATTTATGGGTCCAATGGAATTCATAGGTATAGGAAGAAGCCACATCAAATAGGGATTTTTTCTTTCGACCATCTTTCGGTTGTTAATACGAGATATAAGGACCGCTACTACAAACAGTACTATACCTTTTATCATGAAATTGAAATAGCGATTGCTTGTTGAACCCTGTGAATCATGTGAAAGTAGGATACTCCAAATTCGGGGGTCAAAGAGTTTCATAAAACGCTCTTGGTGGAAAAAAATGTGAGTGAAAGATGCCACTGAATTGAATTTCATCCACGAATCTAAGAAATAGTGAGAATTCTTGATCTCTCTCAATATCTCTCTCAATTCGAAGATCCAGGATTTGAATGGATGTCGGTTCATTGATTCCTCCTAAAGATTTTATTAAAATTGGAATTGGGTTATTTACGATATATATATATGACGATCCCCGTTAAAAATACCTATTAAGCATCCATGGCTGAATGGTTAAAGCGCCCAACTCATAATTGGCGAATTCGTGGGTTCAATTCCTGCTGGATGCACACCAACGGGAACGTTCAATAAGTCTATTAGAATTGGCTCCGTATCAATGAAATCGCATCATACATACATCACGAATTGGTATGGTATTATTAATACCAGAAATATGAACAGTAAAAACTAGAATTCTTATCGATACTGGAACTCATAGGGAAGAAAATGGATTTATGGATGGAATCAAACTCTTCTTTGGTGTTAAGGTAATAGCTATGAATAGTCATCGACCCCCGGGAAAGGGTAGAAGAAAGGGACCCATTATGAGACATACAATGCATTACAGACGTATGATCATTACGATTCAACCGGGTTATTCTATTCCACCTCTTATAGAGAAAAGAACTTAAAGAAAAATACTTACTAACACGGCGATACATTTATACAAAACTTCTACCCCGAGCACCCGCAATGGAGCCGTAGACAGTCAAGTGCAATTCAATCCACGAAATAATTTGATCCATGGGAAGCATCGTTGCTGTAAAGGGCGTAATGCCAGAGGCATCATTACCGCAGGGCATAGAGGTGGGGGTCATAAGCGTCTATACCGTAAAATCGATTTTCGACGGAATGCAAAAGACATATCTGGTAGAATCATAACCATAGAATACGACCCTAATCGAAATGCATACATTTGTCTCATACA